TTTTTCTAGTTATCGCAATTCTAGTTATATGAATAATGAATCTACGAATGAAGATTCCTTATACAATCGTTCTATTTACGATACTCAATCTAGTTGGAATAATCACATTACTAGTTGCATTGACAGTTATCTTCAGTCTCAAATCTGTATTGATACGTCCATTGTAAGTGATAGTAGTGACGGTTACATTTCTAGGTGCGTTTTTGATAAACGTAAAACTAGTAGTGAAGGTGGGGGGTCCAGTATACGAACCCGCGCGAAGAGTAGTGATTTAACTCTAAGAGAAAGGCCTAGTGATCTCGATGCAACTCAAAAATACAGGCATTTGTGGGTTCAATGCGAAAATTGTTATGGATTAAATTATAAGAAATTTTTGAAATCAAAAATGAATATTTGTGAACAGTGTGGATACCATTTGAAAATGGGTAGTTCAGAAAGAATCGAAGTTTCGATCGACCCCGGTACTTGGGACCCTATGGATGAAGACATGGTCTCTCTGGATCCCATTGGATTTCATTCGGAGGAGGAGCCTTATAAAGATCGTATTGATTCTTATCAAAGAAAGACAGGATTAACTGAGGCTGTTCAAACAGGCGTAGGTCAACTAAATGGTATTCCCGTAGCAATTGGGGTTATGGATTTTCAGTTTATGGGGGGTAGTATGGGATCCGTAGTCGGGGAGAAAATCACCCGTTTGATTGAGTACGCTACTAATCAATTTCTACCTCTTATTATAGTGTGCGCTTCGGGGGGAGCGCGCATGCAAGAAGGGAGTTTGAGCCTGATGCAAATGGCTAAAATATCGTCTGCTTTATATGATTATCAATCAAATAAAAAGTTATTGTATGTATCAATCCTTACATCTCCTACTACTGGTGGGGTAACAGCTAGTTTTGGTATGTTGGGAGATATTATTATTGCCGAACCAAATTCCTACATTGCATTTGCGGGTAAAAGAGTAATTGAACAAACATTGAATAAAACAGTACCCGAAGGTTCACAAGCGGCTGAATATTTATTCCAGAAGGGCTTATTCGACCTAATCGTACCGCGTAATCTTTTAAAAAGCGTTCTGAGTGAGTTATTTAAGCTCCACGCCTTCTTTCCTTTGAATTCCAATTCAATCAAGTAGAGCGCACTAAGTTCAATTATTTTATTTGTAGGAAACAAAAAAAGTAGTTAACTTATCCGAATCTTAGCTTATCGGAATCAAAGTAATTAAAAAGGGAGTTTTCTTTGGCGACCTAAGATCTAAAAGAATCAAAATCAAAAGTTGCGTATAACTCTTTTTTTTTACTTTTTACCTAGATTCCCGATTACTGAAGTCTCTATCAACAAGATAAAAACGTGAGTTCTTCCTTTCGTGAAATTAGGAAAATAAAACGAATTTCATCTTACGTATATAATCAAATTCAAATTATAGAAAAATAGATATATAGTTTTGTATCTTTCTCTATCTCCCGAAAATCCCGTTTTCACTAAAAATCCCGGTTGTGTCGCATTCTAATGAATCTTTCGATAATTTGTAAGAAACTCTTTATTAAATATTAAAATGAAATTCAAAGACAAGAACAAAACACAAAGAAACGAAGAAAAAGAAAATGGATTATCATATGTATCTTTCATATAGATAGATGAATAAGTCCATTTATTTAGTTCTACATTCCTTGGACTTATTCTATATACTATACTCACTTAGATACTTAATATCTCTAATCTACGAATTCATAATAATTACAATTATTAATTATAATTAGTATAAATATAAAATATGATATTAAAAAAAATAAGAACAGGTACAAATAATAAATCGAGGTACCCCATTTTATGACAACTTTCAATTTTCCCTCTATTTTTGTGCCTTTAGTAGGCCTATTATTTCCGGCAATTGCAATGGGTTCTTTATTTCTTTATGTTCAAAAAAACAAGATTGTTTAGATGCGAGGGGACCCAGTCTCATTCTCATTCTTTTTTTTTTTTTTTTAACTTAGACTTGTAGCATAACACAGATATTGATTTCGGAAAAGAAAATATAGTAGAACATTTGATTTCCGCCGAACATAAAGGAAAAAGCTCTTATGTCTGCAGAAAATGATCTATAGATTACTGAATTCTAGCCAGTTTCAAATAGATCAGGATCGCTGGATGCCTAAAATGTAAAGTTGGTGGATCTATATATATATCAATATGTATATTGGGATCATATGAGGGGTATGTTATTATTTTAGATCTAAACAATTTGATGAATTACTCCTAAAAGTTCCCATTAAACTAGTGCTAGTTCACATCAAACTAGTGCTAGTTGATGAAAGTTCATTCGGAAACAAAAAAAGTAAAGTAAAAATCATTTGGGGTATTCTCTCAATTTCAATAAAATGCAATCGGATGAAGTATGAGTTGGCGATCAGAAGATACATGGATAGAACTTATAACGGGGTCTCGAAAACTAAGTAATTTTTGTTGGGCCCTTATCGTTTTTTTAGGTTCATTAGGATTCTTGTTGGTTGGAACTTCCAGTTTTCTTGGTAGAAATTTGATATCTTTTGTTCCGTCTCAGCAAATCCTTTTTTTTCCACAGGGAATCGTGATGTCTTTCTACGGAATCGCGGGTCTCTTTATTAGTTCCTATTTGTGGTGCACAATTTCCTGGAATGTAGGTAGTGGTTATGATCGATTTGATAGAAAGGAAGGAATAGTGTGTATTTTTCGTTGGGGATTTCCTGGAAAAAATCGTCGCATATTCCTCCGATTCCTTATAAAAGATATTCAATCCGTTCGAATAGAAGTTAAAGAGGGTATTTATGCCCGTCGTGTCCTTTATATGGATATCAGAGGCCGGGGGGCTATTCCGTTGACCCGTACTGATGAGAATTTAACTCCACGAGAAATTGAACAAAAAGCCGCGGAATTGGCCTATTTCTTGCGCGTACCAATTGAAGTATTTTGATTTTGAGAAAAGGAACTGGGCGGAAGAACGAATGCTTTCTCGGCAGGAGGGAAAAAACGCAAGAATCCTTTTAGTTTTTCTATAACTAAATGATACTTTAGATGCAGATAAACCATATCTTGTAAATTATTTTCTTTGTCAATCGACCTTTTTACTTGTTTTGCCGCTTTTTTTTTTGAAATACTGGATATTTTGATAGAATAAGGGGTTCTTTCGTCTCAAAATCTCAATAATATTCATTCCTTCAAAGTACTTCTTTCGGCCATTCATTGAAAGGAGACTTTTATTTGGAATTTGATGAATTGAGGTATCTAGCAACACTATTTTGTATTATTTCTTTAGTCGAACTTGAAGTGGAGTCTTAGTCTATTTCTGTATTCTTTCTAGATTCAAAACAAAATCACAAATAAAATAGATTCATAGGTTTGATACCCTGTCTAGAACTCATTTTTGAAAGAAATATTCGATCACATAAAGTCCGACAAATGGAGTGGGTTAATTAAAAATTAACAGGCGAAAAATGGCAAAAAAGAAAGCATTCACTCCTCTTTTGTATCTTGCATCTATAGTATTTTTGCCCTGGTGGATTTCTCTTTCATTTACTAAAAATATGGAATCTTGGGTTATTAATTGGGCGAATATCGGCCAATCCGAAATTTTTTTGAATGATATTCAAGAAAAAAGTATTCTAGAAAAGTTCATAGAATTAGAAGAAATCCTCTTCTTGGAAGAAATAATCAAGGAATACTCGGAGACATATCTACAAAAGCTTCTTATAGGAATCCACAAAGAAACGATCCAATTAATCAAGATACACAACGAGGATCGTATCCATACAATTTTACACTTCTCGACAAATATAATCTGTTTTGTTATTTTAAGTGGTTATTCTATTTTAGGTAATGAAGAACTTGTTATTCTTAACTCTTGGACTCAGGAATTCCTATATAATTTAAGTGATACAATAAAAGCTTTTTCAATTCTTTTATTAACCGATTTATGTATCGGATTTCATTCACCCCACGGCTGGGAACTAATGATTGGTTCTGTATACAAAGATTTTGGATTTGGTCATAATGATCAAATTATATCTAGTCTTGTTTCCACTTTTCCGGTTATTCTCGATACTATTTTTAAATATTGGATTTTTCGTTATTTAAATCGTGTATCTCCGTCACTTGTAGTTATTTATCATTCAATGAATGATTGATAAATGATCCACCAATATTAATCCAATTAGAACGTTTCTTACTTTGTAGTTCTACATAAGTATTAAAAACATTCTATCCGGGGGGTTTTCATACTATTTTTATAGTATAGTATTCCAGTAAAATGATTCCAATAAATAGCAGAATCGTGGATAGGAAACTCTACTAGCGACCTACCCAATTTATTGTAGAAATTTTCAGACCAATGATTAGACTATGCAAACTAGAAATACTTTTTCTTGGATAAAGGAACATATTACTCGATCTATTTCCGTATCGCTCATCATATATATCATAACTCGGACATCCGTTTCAAGTGCATATCCCATTTTTGCGCAGCAGGGTTATGAAAATCCACGAGAAGCGACCGGGCGTATTGTATGTGCCAATTGTCATTTAGCTAATAAGCCCGTGGATATTGAGGTTCCACAAGCAGTACTTCCCGATACTATATTTGAAGCAGTTGTTCGAATTCCTTATGATAAGCAAGTGAAACAAGTCCTTGCTAATGGTAAGAAAGGGGGTTTGAATGTGGGGGCTGTTCTTATTTTACCGGAGGGGTTTGAATTAGCTCCTTCCGATCGTATTTCTCCCGAGATGAAAGAAAAGATAGGAAATTTGTCTTTTCTGAGCTACCGCCCTAATAAAAAAAATATTCTTGTAATAGGGCCTGTTCCCGGCCAGAAATATAGTGAAATCACCTTTCCTATTCTTTCCCCCGACCCCACTACTAAGAAAGATGTTTACTTCTTAAAATATCCTATATATGTAGGAGGAAATAGGGGAAGGGGTCAGATTTATCCCGATGGAAGCAAAAGTAACAATACAGTTTATAATGCTACAGG